AAGGGAAAAAATAATACCTAAACTCTAAACTAGAGTAAAAAGGCTAATCAGTTATTTCTTCCACGGACCCGAGGATACCAATATTAGCACTGATGGTACGAAAATGTAATTCGCTATTCAAACAACTATTCAAAGTTCCTAGAGCTTTTTGTAAGGCTTGTTGTAAAACTTGTTGTCGGACCTGATTAATTGCTCTTTGTTTTTCAAAAAAAAGAGTTTCATTTTTGTAATTTTCTAATCGTTCCAAACTATTGCAAGTAGCATTAATCAAATTTACTTTTTCTCGTTCTATCTCGGAGTATCCATTCGTTCGATACTCATCTGCTTCGATTTCCACTTTCCGTAATCTAACCCGAGCTCTTTCGAGCTGTTCAATGGCTCTTTTACGTAATTCTTCTGAATTTCGAATAGTACTCAAGATCCTCTGTTTTCGCTTATCTAATAAATCATTTAATGAAAGTAGATTATCTTTCCATTCATTTCACAACTATCATATCTCTTCCCGAACCAAACATGAATCTTTCGATTCATTTGGCTCTCACGCTCAATTGTTTCTTTTATCTTTTCTTTGATTGATGGACATTCCCCATATCTTTGAACGGAATGAGCCTATCCTCTCTTTTCTGTTCGTATATCGAAACTGATCTAACATCAGAATCTTAGGAGGACTCTTCAGACCAGACAAAAAATAAAAAATTGTCAGTAAAGTTGTTTCTTTATTTGTTCTTTATTTACAACTTATTTCCAAAAAGAAAAAAAAAAGATTTTAAAGAAAAAAGAATTCTATTCTTTCTTCTTTATATGCTATGATAAATTATATCAAAATTATAATAGATAATATATAATTGAATATAATTTTGAACTTCATTATCATTATTATTATTATTAGAATGAGATTTCAATTTTTTTATCCAAAAAATTCTCTTTTTTATACAAATAGAATACATAGGTCGTCGATTCGGCAGTGGATAAAAAAAGGGGGGGAGATACCCATCTTTCCAGTTAATGGTTCAAATAATTTTATCCATATGAGTGTTCTACATCGGATAAATTCCCAATTATTCCTTTTTTATCATCTTTAAACCTTTTTGTTACTAACGTAGCGGTAGAAAGAGTACCATACTATGCTGTGCCTGGACTTCAAACAATTTATCTTTAACCATGTAAAAGACCTCAACATTATTGGTTGATAGAGAAGAGAATCAAAGTTCATTTATCAATTAGTCACGAAATGCTATGGTTCTTACATATGATCTCTGAATGAAATCCAATTCCGAAGTAATTCGTCGAGATTATGCACCCTTTGTTCCTATTTCTGCTATAAAAAAGAATACATAAATATAAAGAAAGTGCAGCCGGTGAAATCCAACCTATTCTTGAAATACACAACTCGCACACACTCCCTTTCCAAAAAAAATCAATACACCTAGCACTACGCTTAGATTTATTAGATTTGTTGCTAAAATATCGGTATTAAGCTCGAAACTCCCAGCGGAGGGCCAGTGCTCCACGGAAACAAAAGAATCGGTTATATTTTTCATAAGCTCTCCCCTTATAGATAGGACTAACAAAGAACAGAGTTCTTTTTGTATCACTCCGCTTATTATTCTTAAATGGAATTTGAGAATTCTCAAATTTATTATTTATGATTATGTTTTTATTCTACGATGAAATTAAACATTAAACAAAAGGATTTGCAAATAAAAGAGCTAATGCCACGACCAGTCCATAAATTGTTAAAGCTTCCATAAAAGCCAGACTAAGTAATAAAGTACCTCGTATTTTACCCTCTGCTTCTGGTTGTCTCGCAATACCTTCTACGGCTTGGCCCGCAGCAGTACCTTGACCGACCCCAGGTCCGATAGAAGCAAGCCCTACAGCCAATCCAGCAGCAATAACGGAAGCAGCAGAAATAAGTGGATTCATGGTAAGTTCCTCGCACCAAAAAAAGAAAGGGTTAATGATACAACCAACCAATGAATTAGTACTTAATCTACTTATTTTTCTACGTCTACTTTTACTTTTTACTACACTTATTTTTTATTTTTTGATCTTTATCACCAAAATATATCGGGTCGAAGTAACTAAAAGCTCCAAATGGAATTCCAAATATTACTGAATTGTCAGAACTACTTTGATATACCGTTTTTACTTTCTACCTTATGTAATATATATACAGTTTTAGTCATTGCGTTTCCTTGTTTAGAAACTATTCTATTCTTTCTCTTTCATTTTTCATTCAATTCACAATCACAGACAAAATAGAAAAAGGACTGATATGGAAATTCATCTAAATGCAGTGGACTAAAAAAAAAAGAGATAGGGGTAATTACTATCTAACTAGTAAATAACATATACTTTTATTCTTCCATAACGTAAATCACCTGCACTTTTTATTCTATTAAATCGTATTCTGGAACCATTCTTCAAAACATACATAAGGATTTATACTCATAGGCATTACATATACATATATGTAGTAGTAGTAGGAGTCCCGACCCTTCTTTCTCTTCCAAATTTCATCTATCTTTCTTCCTATATACATACATGTAGCTATTTGCATTTTATTCTCCAACCTAGTGGATTATATTGAACCCCCCTTGAATTGAGATAAGCTTCAAAAAAAAACTATTTCGAAAGTTAGTCAATGATGACCTTCCATGGATTCACCTATATAAGCCGCAGCCAAAGTTGCAAAAATAAGAGCTTGAATACCGCTTGTAAATAATCCAAGAAACATGACAGGTATAGGAACTACTGAAGGCACTAAAGAAACAAGAACAACAACCACTAATTCATCAGCCAATATATTCCCGAAAAGTCGAAAACTAAGAGATAAAGGTTTTGTGAAATCTTCTAGAATATTAATTGGTAAAAGTATTGGAGTTGGTTGAATGTATTTCCCAAAATATCCCAATCCTTTTTTGCTAAGACCCGCATAGAAATATGCCACTGACGTGGGTAAAGCTAAAGCAACAGTAGTATTTATATCATTCGTGGGCGCAGCTAACTCCCCATGAGGTAACTTTATGATTTTCCAAGGTAAAAGAGCACCTGACCAGTTAGAAACAAAAATAAATAGGAACATCGTTCCTATAAAAGGAACCCAAGGACCATACTCCTCTCCAATCTGAGTTTTGCTCAAGTCTTGAATAAATTCAAGGACATATTCAAAGAAATTCTGACCGTCGGTCGGAATGGTTTGTGGATTTCGAACAGCTATGATGACTGAACCTAATAAGATAGCAATTACAACCCAAGAAGTGATAAGTACTTGGGCATGAATTTGTAAACCTCCTATTTGCCAATATAAATGTTGGCCTACTTCTACACCTGATATATCGTATAATCCTTTGAGTGTTTTAATGGAACATAGTATAAAATTCATATTGTCCTCTAACAGAAATAAAACTTCAAAAAAGTAATTATTTTGATTCAACCATCTCTTTCTCAATTCATCTATGTTCATTCATGAATTTAAGTTATGAATCGTATATTTCGGATACCAAGAAATCACATAAAAAAAATACCAATCATTTTATCTTTTAAATATTCTTCAATATTCAAAACATAGTTCAAACTCCAAAAGATGCAAACCAAAATAGTAACAATCAAAGAGAGTTCAGCAAAAACAAACTAATCTTCTTCTTTCTTCTTCTTAATGATAAGAGTAATGATAAGATATTCAACCATTTTTTATATAACTAGAACGGCCCTCACAAATTGCAGATACTAATTTTGTAAGAATCAATCGAATCGAAGCTATAGCATCATCGTTGGCCGGAATAGAAATATCTGCAAGATCTGGGTCACAATTTGTATCGATTAAACAAATCGTCGGAATACCCAAAATAACACATTCTCGAAGAACCGTATATTCTTCTTGCTGATCAACGATAATTACAATATCGGGTAATCCCGTCATATATTTGATCCCACCCAGATATGTTTGCAAGGTAGATAACTTTCTCTTCAACATTGCTGCATCTCCTTTGGGAAGACGATTGAGTTTCCCCATCTTTTGTTCTGCTCTTAAGTCCCTGAATTTCTGAAGTCTTGTTTCTGTAGTAGACCAATTCGTTAACATACCACCAAGCCATTTTTTATTAACATAATGGCATCGAGCCCTTATTGCTGCTGATGCTACTAAATCCGCTGCTTTCTTTTTGGTGCCAACGATTAAGAATTTTTTCCCCCTACTTGCTGCATCAAAAACTAAATCGCAGGCTTCTGATAAAAAACGAGCGGTTATAGTAAGATTTGTAATATGAATACCTTTACGCTTTGCAGAGATGTAAGGAGCCATTCTAGGATTCCATTTATTAGTACCATGACCAAAATGAACTCCTGCTTCCATCATTTCTTCCAAATTGATGTTCCAATATCGTCTTCCCATTTTCTCACACTTTCTCTTTTTATTTTTTTTTTTCAAAGAGATTCATTACCTTGTGAAATAAATAATTGTTCCAACGGAACCTTCTACCAGGATTGACCTTTGATCTACGACCCAAACCATGAATTTCATTCTTTATTTTTGATTTTATTGATTACGAAATCCATAATTGGACCAGAGAGTTAAAGTAAAAAGAATGAACCTATTTTTAGGAATTAGTAAATTAAATTACGTAAATGATTGGTCTGATGTCTCATGGAAAGTGTTTGGGGAATAAGAACAAAATAATTCTCTATGGTGTAACAAAATATCTCTCATTTCCAACTCAAATAGATTCTTCCTTTTTATTTTCAAATGAATGTTTTTGTCTTGCTTTGAACGATGTACTAATTTTTTGAATCCGGTACCAACTGGTATAATCCCCCCCAAAACAACGTTCTCTTTCAGGCCTTTCAACCAATCAATACGACCTCGTAGAGCAGCTTTTGCTAAAACTCGAGAAGTTTCTTGAAAACTCGCTTCGGATATGAAACTTTGAGTATTCAGAGATGACTTCGTTATTCCCAATAAGATTGCCCGATAAAAGATTGCTTCGTCCAAAACGCGCCCTGCTCGCTCTGCTCGCAACAATCCAATAAGTTCCCCAGGTAAAAAAACATTAGACATTCCATCTTCTGAAACCAAAACTCTTGATGTTACTTGACGTACAATAATCTCTATATGTCTATTATGGATCTGTACCCCCTGGGATCGATAAACCTTTTGGATCTTATTAACTAAAGAGATACGACTTTGGGCTATGGTTAATTCAGCTCCAATCAAGAATCCCCAGGGGATCCCAAGAATTCTTCGGATACGTTCGTCCCAACCTTCAACTCTTCTTTCGAGGTTCATCGATATTGAATCAATCGAACGAACTTCTAAGATTTGTTCCACTTTTGGAAGACCTTGCGTTATGTCACCAGATCTCGATTTTTCATATATAAATGTAATTAATGTATTTCCTTTAGAAAAGGTTTCCCCATAATGGCCATGTACAGTTGCTCCTGGAGTGACCAAATAGGGCTTAGCTGATCTTATAACTAAAGAGTCAACATGAACAATGAAAATTTGACCAGATTTTTTTATGTGTAATCCGTATTTCAATAGACATACATTTTTACAAAGGAATTGTCCAAGGTTAATTATTATCCATGCCTCTTCACAAGAATCATGATGGAGAAAACACCAATTCGAATGGAATGAATTCCAAATGATGTTACTGCATGAATCGGGATTATAAATCCTACTATTTTCATCTAGGAAACAGTATTTAAATGGAAGTATTTGAAGCACTTGGAAAGTCTGTTGAAAATTTTCAAATAAAAAATCTTTCTTTAAAAAGACTTGATTATAAGTTCTTAAATAGTAAGATGAACAAAATTTTACTATTTTAGGTACAATAGTACCTAAAGGACCCAACAAATACCTAATTGGAGTCATGGGATCCGATTCTTTTGTCGTATTATTATATCTCGAAGTATTGAAGGGGCCAATTTGAGAACAATTGGATGATGACAAAATTAGGAAAGATTGGCATTCCTTATTTCGATTCAACAACGTACCAAGAGTTCCCTTATGTTGGGGAAATAATTGAATCTTCGCCTTGGAATCAAAAGGATTTCTATGGGTACGATCTAATTCATTATTGGAAATAAATCCTGAACCTGCCGTATCATACCTTTTTTCGGTATACGAAATAGTGGACTTTACTAACTCAATTCGGATGAAATCACGAAGCAGATCATTTGCCCTTATTTCAACAAAAGAAGCATGAACCTCTTCTTCTATAGAACTCTTTTTTTCTTGGTCCCAAGTCAATACTAAGCAAGCCCGAACTAATTGAATACTTGTGTGAGAAATTCCTCGAATTGACTTGCCATTTCCATAAAGTATATAATTGACAATTCGAAGTTGGACATTATCCTTTTCTTGCAAGAGATCCTGAGAGAAAAGTGTTGCTAAATTTATCCCATCAGCTATTTCATATGTGACTACGGGCCGAACCAAAACAAAATACTTTTTTTTGGTAGGTGTAATCCGTTGGACATAGATCCAATTTTTCAATTTTTTTGATCCTTTAGAATTTTTTTTTTCCATTCCTGGTGGTATCAAAATGCCACTGTGCCTAGATATTTTATCCACCTCTCCAGAAAAATGAATATCTCCAGAAAATATTTTCAGTTCCATACTTTTTTTTTTTCTCTCCACTCGGACTAATCCACCTATTCGACTTCTTGTATTTATATTTAAAGCAAGTCGTGTATCTACTCCAATGATACTATTGTTCCGGACCATTATGGGCGAAGATCCGGGTAAAATATGCACTTCCTCGGGAATGAAAAAAAATCGATCTACTTTCATTTGCATTTGGTATTTCGGACTAAATTCTTTTGCTCCTCGATACTCAATCAAATCCTCTTTTTTTACGATTGAATCTACTTCGACAATCCCATATTTAGTAATTCCCGAACTGCTTCTTCTGTATCGCGGATCATCAAAATAAGCAATAATACTATTTCTACGTAAAATACCATTTCTAGGTATTTGAATCGAAATACCAAAACAGGGTATTAGTTTCTTTTCTTGTTCTTGATCATATTGTAAGGGAATCACAAATCTATTTCTTCGCTTTTTCGCCAAGGAATTCTCTTGACGAATATAAGTAGAAGGATCTATGAGATTACAATGACCCTTGGATATAATTCGATAAGGTTTTGAATAATCAAAAATTTCCCTATATTTTTTACCAAAAGTATTCAACAATTTATGTCTTACTTGATCATTAGTCAGTGAGAGATCAAAGATATATCTTTCTTCGAGAGAAAAAGAATTAGCATTCATTTGATCTTGATCCTTGTGGAGTGAAAAAGACACTATATTGGATCTGCATAGACCTCCTGCTAATATCCATAAATGACTTGTTTTTGGTAATAAATGAACATTACTATATGGATATTCGGTCGCATGATAGCCATCAGTACTCCAGTGCATTTCTCCTTCTGACTCAGAATAAATATGTTTTTGAACTCTCTCTTTAAAATGAAAAGTGGACGTTCCGGTACGAA